ACTCTTGCTCCCGTCGGGATAAATCTGACCCCTTCCCCTGTTCCCGCCTAAGTATATAGGATATTTTAAGAAGTGAACATCTCTCTTAATAGCGGGATCTGGAGAAAGAATAGGAAAGGTAATTTCACTATATTTCTGACCAGGAACGGGGCCTACCACAAGAATATTTTTTTTTGTGGGACGATAGCTTTGAAAAGACAGATTACCTATCTTTTCTTTAATCTCGGGCGAAATACGATCGGGAGGGGCCAATTCAAAACCCTCTGGTAAAATAAGAACAGCCCCCACATTCAAAGCTCCCTTTTTACCATTAGCAAGAACTTGTTTCACTTGCATATCATAAGGAATTCGAACAACTGCTTCAAATACAGTATCGGGAAGTACCGTTTGTGGAACCTCAATATCTACGGGCTTATTAGCTAAATGGCAATTGGCACATACAATACGGCCGGTTGCTTCTCGCGGATTTTCATAACCCTGCTGGGCAAAAATAGGATATGCATTTGAAATGGGTGCTCGAATTATTATATATATCATGAGCAATACGGAAAGGGATCGAGTAATCGCTTCCTTTATCCAAGAAAAAGCATTTCTAGTTTGCATGGTCCAATCATTCTGAAAATTTTTACAATAAGATTAGGTAGGTTACTGACATCGTTCCCTATCCATGATTCTGCTATTTACTGAAATCATTTTCCTAGAATATAGGAAGAATACGAGTAGAAAGAAAAAGAATAAGTAAAATTTTGAATGTTTCGCTTTTATATACAAAAAACAAATTGGATCAGTGGATCATTTTTTCAGTCATTCATTGAATGATAAATCACTACAAGCGACGGAGATACCCGATTTAAATAACGGAAAATCCAGTATTTAAAAATTGTATCTAAAATGACTGGAAAAGTGGAAACAAGACCAGATATAATTTGATCATTCTGAGTAAATCCAAAATCTTTATAGACAGAACCAATCATTAGTTCCCAACCATGAGTTGAATGGAATCCTATACATAAATCAGTTAATAAAAGAATAGAAAAAGCTTTTATTGTGTCACTTAAGTTATATAGAAATTCCTGAACCCACGAGTTAAGAATAATGAGTTGTTGATTACCCAGAATAGAATAACCACTTAGAATAAGGAAACAGATTATATTTGTTGAGAAGTGCAAAATCGTATGGATACGATCTTGGTTGTGCGTCTTGATCAATTGGATGGTTTCTTTGTAGATTCCGATACGAAGGTTTTGTAAACGTGTTTCAGGGTATTCCTTTAGCATTTCCTCCAAGAGGAACAGTTCCTCGAACTCTATGAATTTCTTTAAAATAGTTTTTTCTTGAATGATATTCAAGAAGATTTCGGATTGTTTAGTATTCCACCAATTTGTAACCCAAGATTCCAGACTTTTCTTAAATATAAAAGAGATGCACCAGGGCAAAAAGACTATGGATGTAAGACATAGAAGGGGAATGAATGCTTTCTTTTTTGCCATTTTTCGTCTTTAATGAACTCAGCTTCATCTCATTTGTCAACTATATATGATAATAATCTTTCTATCAAGCATAAGTTCTATTCCAAGTAATAGAGCCTATATATATATCCATTTCTAATTTATTCAGAGAAATGGAATAATCTATTCTCGCTTTTTTTATTTGTAATTCGGAAGTTAGTTCTTTCCTTTAATTTGGAAAAAAGAATACAAAAGAATACAGAAATCAAATAAGAAAATAAAAGAATCCACTGCCAATTCGAATGAAGAAGAAAAATATTGTTTCAAAAGCTATCAATTAAAAATTGAAAAAATTCGAAAAAGAAATGCTTTCTTAGAGAAAGCATTTCTTTTTCGAATTTTTTTTATACAATTATTTCCAAAGGTACATCCAAGAATGCGGCCAAGTCCGAAGCTGTTTCGAAAACGCTGGCGCGCGGAGTCCTATCATAATAAACATCAACAGGAGTCAAGGGAATGGCCCCCTGTTCTCTGGTGTACATATAAAGGACACCAGTACGAGGTTCTGGGTTAGCGTAAAATTGGAGGGCCAGAATATCTTCTACACGGACGTGGGAAAGAATACAGCGATTTTCTCCAGGAAATCCGTAACGAAAAAACCACACCATTCCAATTTGATTATCGTAAAGATTATAACCACTACCCACATTCCAAAAAATTAGAATCCACCAATGAAAACTTACAAAGAGACCCGCGATTCCATAGAAAGTCAGCGTGGCCCCTTGTGGCAAAAAAGGAACTACAAATTCGGACGAATTGAAAGAGAAAAAATTCCTACCATAAAAACTGGAAGCTGAAATAAATAACACCCCTAATGAACCTAAAAGAGTGAAAGAAGCCCAGAAGAAATTGATTGGTTTTCGGGCCCCTGGTATAGTGTAGATCCATGTGTGTTCTTGTTCTTGGTAGCGACGCATAAGGTGTCCTGACCCCCCAAAAATGTGTTGTTGAACATGAACCAATAAACCAGCTGTTACAATTAATACTAGCCCCACTAAAGGCAAAAAAACATCTACCATAAGCATAAAATGGTACCTCAATTTTATATTAGTACCTATTCTTTTTTGTTGATTGTTAGATTAAATCCTCCTAATCTTATTAAGGCTTATATGATATTAGTATTTTCCTTTTCTCTTGTTTTTTTTTTAATGGAATAGTTATAAAAAATGGAACAGAATAACAAATCCAAGAAAATAAATTTGACTTTATCTAAAAAAATATATGAGATTTGTCCCTACTGCCCGTATCTAAAAAATCTTGTTTTTTTGAACATAAAGAAATAAAGAAGCCATTGCAATTGCCGGAAATACAAGGCCCACTAAAGGAACAAAAACGGAAGGTAAGCTTATCATAAAATGGGTACCTCAATTTTATATTTGTACCTGTTCTTTTTTGTTGATTGTTAGATTAATATTTTTGTTATATTAATTTCATATTTTGATTATTATTATATTGTAATAAAGATAGTCTATAAGCATTCGAATTCATATTCATATAGACTTATACTAAGTCTATTGAAAAAATTATACTAAGTTAAGTATAGCTAAATGAATATATATGACTATCTAGATAATAAACTAATATATATATATTATACTCTATATAGTGAGTATACATAATAAGTATAGAATAGAATAAATCAATAATAAAAAAAATGAATAAGATTTATTAAGAATCAAAAGCACAAAATAATTATTAAATATTAAGGAATGTAGAACTAAATAACTGGATGAATTTCGCCCACTATTTCTACAAGAAACATGTGTATGATAATACACCTTTTTATTATTCTTATTATTATTCTTAGTCTTTTTCTATTATTATCTTATTACTTTGCTCTTGTGTGTCATAATTTGATTTTATTTGAAGTTCAAAATTGAAAAAAAAAAAAAAGGATTTTAGGGTCTGCTTTATTTTTCATTTTGAATCAAAGGAAAGAAACCATGGAACTGAAATAACTCAGTTAGAACCTCCTTTAAAAGATTACGTGGTACAATTGAATCAAATAAGCCCTTTTGGAATAAAAATTCAGCTGATTGTGAACCTTCGGGCACTTCCTTATTCAACGTTTGTTCAATTACTCTTTTACCCGCAAATGCAATGTAAGCATTTGGTTCAGCAATAATGATATCTCCCAACATGCCAAAACTAGCTGTCACCCCACCAGTAGTAGGAGATGTAAGTATCGATACATAGAATAACTTTTGATTGATTTGATAATCATATAAAGCAGAAGAGATTTTAGCCATTTGCATTAAGCTCAAACTACCTTCTTGCATACGCGCTCCTCCGGACGCACATACTATAATAAGAGGTAAAAGTTGATTGGTAGCATATTCGATCAACCGGGTTATTTTCTCACCCACTACGGATCCCATACTACCCCCCATAAACTGAAAATCCATAATACCAATTGCTACAGGAATACCGTTTAGTTGACCTGTGCCTGTTTGAACAGCCTCCTTTAATCCTGTCCTTTTTTGATAAGAATCAAGACGATTTTTATAAGGTTCCTCTTCCGAATGAAATTCAATGGGATCCAGAGAAACCATGTCTTCATCCATAGGATTCCAAGTACCAGGATCAATCGAAAGTTCGATTCTATCTGAACTGCTCATTTTCAAATGATATCCACAGTGTTCACAAATATTCATTTTTGATTTCAAAATTTTCTTATAATTTAATCCATAACAATTTTCGCATTCAATCCACAAATGCTTATATTTTTGAGTCTCATCGAGATCATTAGAACTTTCTCTTTTTGTAAAATCACTATCATTTGTATTTGTCTCATTCGTGCTAGTTATTATACTAGTACTCTTGCTTTCACCACTATTTCTGACCTTACCATAAATGTAACTATTAAACTCACTGTCATTGTATTTGTCACTATCACCTAAAATGTAACTATCAATACAGATTTGAGAACGAAGATAACTCTCAATGCAACTATTAATGTTATTATTCCAATTCGATTTCGTATCATACATGGAATAATCATCATCACTCTTAGAGCCATTCTTCAAATAGCTAGAATTCTTATAACTAGAGAAAAAACTTTCTGGTTCATTTAGAAAAGAATGATCATTGTCAATCTCCAAAATGTGATTTTCAATAGCAAAATATATGGAATAACTCTTCCTCTTACTATCCATAACTAAAAAAGTTTTATCCGATAGGAAATTCCGTATGTTCCTGAAATAATCAACATTGCTGTAACTAGAATTCTCACTATTCCAACTATGAATGTTTTTATCCATATCAGTTAAAATTGGGAGGTCTTCACTTACACCGGTATTTTCATCAATAGGACCAAAACTATCTAGTGATTTACTTAAACCACACCTGTATTCTAATTCTCTATTACTATGAAACAGCATTGAATTTACCCACCATTTTTTCATGGAGCTTTTTTCCTCTATTTACATGAAAATAGAATAGATGGATAGTCATTTCATGAAAAATCATATAAATACTTTCTTTTTCATATTCTATGTCATTTAGTTAATATCAATAAAAAATTATATTTAATATAATTTTAAATAGAATAAGTATATAAATCCAATCACTAAAATTAATAATTGATAATAATAACGAGCGAGTGGGTATTCAAAAAAAATTCTTTTTTTCTTGAAAACCCAGAGTCTTATTTCACTATATATGTAACTATATGTGCTGGAATTTTTTTTTTTTGAAAAAAATCGAATTTAATATTCGATTTTTAATGATTAGATTTTTTGAAATGAATAAAAAAATAAGGGGTAATCTTTATTCGGATATACAATTTATATTCAAATAGGTATATATCATGAATAAATATCATCTGGGACGGAAGGATTCGAACCTCCGAATAACGGGACCAAAACCCGTTGCCTTACCGCTTGGCCACGCCCCATTTTCGATTCGACACTAATAAATACTATTATTGGTTGTTCGTCAATTCCAGTTATAAACTTATTCTCTATAGAATAATTTGTTGCTAGGATTTTGATATGCATAGATATCGAATTAAACTGAATTTATTGATCATTACAATTTATTGATCATTACATAGAATTCAATTAAGATATTGTATGAAAGTATGATTTCTTCTATTTTTGATTTCAGAATGCAAAGATTTTGAACTGGATAAGTTCAAATCAAAAAAGGATTGGGGGGTCTGATCTTATTTGATTCATTTTTTTCGTTTTATTACTCATTTAGTAATATTCATTATAGATATTATAGATATGAATATTACTAAATGGGTAATAAATATGAATTCAATATTTGAATTATTTATATTTCAATTAATATCCATTTTTAAAATGATTTTCTATTTTATTATTCTTTTTCTATTTTATTATTCTTTTTCTATTTTATTATTCTTTTTCTATTTTATTATTCTTATAGAATATAATATATTCTAGAATATATTTCTTTATAACTTTTTTATAAATATATTTCTTTATAATTCTTTGATTTTTTCTTTAATTTTAATATTGAATTCTTAATATAAAAGTATAATAAATAAAAATTATAATAATAATTAATCATATATAATTAATCATATAATATATGATATATAATATATTATAATATATAATAATATACAATAAAAAAAAATTCGAATTCAAAAAAAGCAAAAATACAATTCATTTTCTTAAAGAACAACATTTTTGTTATGCTTAATATCTTTAGCTTGGTCTGTATTTGTATTCACTCTGCCCTTTATTCAAGTAGTTTTTTCTTGGCGAAATTACCTGAAGCTTACGCTTTTTTGAATCCAATTGTAGATATTATGCCAGTCATACCCCTACTCTTTCTTCTCTTAGCTTTTGTTTGGCAAGCTGCCGTAAGTTTTCGATGAGATCTTTAATTTGAATAATGTCCTAAAAAAATTCAGAATTTATTCGAAAACAAAAATTCGAACATTTTAACATTTTCTAAGATCAGATAAGTCTTACAGTGTGAATCCTTGATTCCAATATTGAAATTTTTTGATAGACAAGAAAAATCCGGACCATCTCATCATTTCCGTTTTTTCCATTAAAAAATCAAAATCAAATTATTAGATTTGAGTCCACCACCAATACCTGGATATCGATTGTGGATATGAAAGAAAATTTTTGGTAATGGTAATAAAAGGCTCGACTCTTACTACAAATCAATTTCCTAATTTTTTTGATTTCCTCGAAATCACTTAATTTCTTAGAAACTTAGTATCAAAGGAAACATAAACATAATGTGAAATAGAAGAGAATCGATTCTCTTTCTCTGTCGTTTTTTTTTTTAATTATCTTGGAGATTTTGTAATGCTTACTCTAAAACTATTTGTTTACACGATAGTGATTTTCTTTGTTTCTCTTTTCATCTTCGGATTCCTATCTAACGATCCAGGACGTAATCCAGGACGTGAAGAATAAGAAAATCTTTTTTGTTTTATGTGTTTTCCTTCCTTGTGCTGGATTTTGAAATCTTTTTCGTTTTTCTATCTATTTTACATCTTTAACTAGTAAAAAAATGAAACAAACAAGGAAGGAAAACAAAAAAAAGAAGCTCCATAAGTTCAAAATAAAAAAATGCCAAATCATCAATCAACGGAAACGGAAAGAGAGGGATTCGAACCCTCGGTACAAAAATTCGTACAACGGATTAGCAATCCGACGCTTTAGTCCACTCAGCCATCTCTCCCCAATTCACAAAATAGAATTATTATGTTTATGTTACATCGCATAAACAAAAAGAACAAAAAGTAGGGCTTGAAAAAAGCCTTCTTTCTTTATATCTTATTTGAGATATCTTAATCTCTTTTTTTTTCGATTTGATTTCTATTCATTTTTTTATATTAAAAATTATATATTAAATTAATAATAATTTTTCTATTTTTTATTACTCCTTCTTTTGTTTTCGGGTACCGTATCTATCCAAAAAAGGAATGGAACTATGGATTTTTGCACAATGCATTTTTGTGTTATGAATTAAGTAATTTTGTCGAGATGTATCCGTCAAA